GCTCAATCTTCTTTTAAAAAAAAGGATTGAGCCGAATACAATACAAAGATACTTATTGCATAACAAAAAAGAAATATATAAGAAATATATTTTTTCTATTTTCAAATTTTTTTTTTAGACTCTTTTTTCTATTTCTTATTTTTAGTTTAGAATAGAATTCATATTCTAAATAAAGAAGAAATTCCAAATTAGCATGAAAAGTTATTAACAAAACATAATTCAAATTCTAATAAATTAGAATTTGAATATTGAATAATAATATCTCATTCTCGAATTTGAATTCGTTTGTTTTCTCGATTCTACTCTTTTTTTTTTTCAACACTAATATTGACAACAGTGTATCAAACAAATATAATCCGATCGTGAATAAATTGATTGATTTATTCACGTTACAGAGGCTTTTTTTTTCGATTGTATCCACACATCCTACTTTTTGGGGGGAGGGGGTTGCTAACTCAATGGTAGAGTACTCGGCTTTTAAGTGCGACTCCATTTTTTACACATTTTTATGAAGCGATTGTTTTGTCCATACCCTCGGTAGAGTTTGTAAGACCACGACTGATCCAGAAAGGAATGAATGGAAAAAGCAGCATGTCGTATCAATGGCGAATTCGAAAAATATTTCATTCTTATTGGATCCGACCATAATTTTTATTTTAATTCTCGGCTCGGAACAAAAAAAAACTCAGTTGGGTTTAATTAATAAAGGGATAGAGCTTGGCAACTCCAATTATAGGGAAACAAAAAGTAACGAGCTTTCATTTTATCATTCGAATGATTACCCCATCTAATTGTACGTTAAAAATATATTAGTGCTTGATGCGGGAAAAGCTTTTCCCATGAATGGATTTTTAAGTTTTGTTATGAGTCCTAACTATTAGCTATTCTCCATTATGAGGTGGCAATAAATGTGTAGAAGAAAGAGTATATTGATAAAGATATTTTTTTTTTTCCAAAATCAAAAGAGCGATTGGGCAGATAAAATAAAGGATTTCGAACTAGCTTGTTATCCTAGAACAATCATATGGAAAAAGCGAGTGGAGAGAGTCCGTTTTATTTTCTAGGTATCTATTCATATTCGTTCTAATTCGAATATATATAATGAATATATATATAATAATATATATAATAAATACCCAGTTTTGACTGTATCGCATTATGTATCATTTGATAATCCAATGAATCTCTGATTCTTTGACAAAATCGAATTTTAAAGATGGAGGACTATCAAATATATTTAGAACTAGATAGATCTCGCCAACAGAACTTCCTATACCCACTTATTTTTCGGGAGTATATTTATGGACTCGCCTACGGTCATGATTTAAATAGAAATCGATCCATTTTGGTGGAAAATGTGGATTATGATAAAAAATCTAGTTTACTAATTGTAAAACGTTTAATTACTCGAATGTATCAACAGAATCATTTGATTCTTTTTGCTAACGATTCTAACAAAAAAAACCCATTTTGGGGTTCTAACAAGAATTTGTATTCTCAAAAAATATCAGAGGGTTTTGCCGTCGTCGCGGAAATTCCATTTTCCAGACAATTACAATTCCGTTCTTCTTTAGAAGAGTCGGAAATCATAAAATCTTTTAATAATTTGCGATCAATTCATTCCATTTTTTCCTTTTTCGAGGATAAATTTACATATTTTAATTTTGTTTCAGATGTACAAATACCCTATCCTATTCATCTGGAAATCTTGGTTCAAAGTCTTCGATACTGGGTGAAAGATCCCCCCTTCTTTCATTTATTAAGATTGTTTATTTATGAGTATTGGAATTGGAATAGTCTTATTACTAAAAAAAAACTTATTTCTACTTTTTCAAAAAGTAATCCAAGAATTCTCTTGTTCCTATATAATTTTTATGTATGTGAACACGAATCCATCTTCCTTTTTCTACGTAAGAGATCCTCTTATTTACGATTAAACTCTTTTATCGTTATTTTTGAGCGAATCTATTTCTATGCAAAAATCGAACATCTTGTGGAAGTCTTTTCTAAGAATTTTCCGTCTACCTTATCATTCTTCAAGGATCCTTTGATTCATTATGTTAGATATCAAGGAAAAGCCATTCTGGCTTCAAAGAATGCGCCTCTTTTGATGAATAAATGGAAACACTATCTCATCTATTTCTGGCAATGTCATTTTTATGTTTGGTCTCAACCTGGAACGATCCATATAAATCCATTATTATCCGAGAATTCATTTCACTTTTTTTGGGGGGGCTATCTTTCAAATGTGCGGCTCAATTTTTCAGTGGTCCGGAATCAAATGCTAGAAAATTCATTTCTAATCGAAATTCTTGTGAAAAAGCTTGATACAATAGTCCCAATTATTCCTTTAATTAGATCTTTGGCTAAAGCGAAATTTTGTAATATATTAGGGCATCCCATTAGTAAGCCTGTTTGGGCCGATTCATCCGATTTTGATATTATTAACCGATTTTTGCGGATATGCAGAAATTTTTCTCATTATTATAATGGATCCTCA